TATCATCTGCAATCGCCTGAATCTCAAGACGTTCTTCGAACCAATCATAGACTTTATTGAGATAGGTAAACCACGAGGACTCGCCCCCCCCAGAGAACCATATATGAGAATTTCATCTCGTACGGCTCAAAGGCAAATACACAAATATTGGTTGTGATGGATATGTGTAATAGAGGTTTTTTTTAACCTCTTAACTTAATTATATGATTCTCAATGTTCTCTAAAGATATGGAAAAAAAAAATAAAAATAGGAATCTTTGTGGTTATAATGCCAAAATATCAAGTCGGCTCACTCGTCTTTACGTGGATCGTTTTAGGCCTCTTGAGCTTTCTATTTACTTCTATTTACTCAATTTTATTTTCTTTTTCTTTTATTTTTTTTTTATGTGGTTTTGCTGCCGTCTTCTTTCTTAGTGATAGAAATTCTTTTGTTTTGTTAAGACCCTATAAATCGATTCAAAAAAGACCTAAGATTCATATCAAAACCGCGATGATTCAATAAAACCTGCAATCTACGTCCAAAAATCCCTTGAGTAAGAACTGTTGGATCATCACTTATTCAATGAATAGATATAATGCAAAAAAGAATCCAAAGAAATGTTTGTCCTTTTTTTTTGATAAAAAAAAAACTAAACGAGAAAACTATTTCTTTTAATATAGAAGACTCTTTGAAAGATTTTTTCAAGTCCGGCTGCGAGGTCTGAATATTAAGTTAAGTATGAATCATAGTCCTAATACTTTAGAATATAATGTATTTCATATATTCCGTGCTCCAGATACTATAATAAATATCTGACGGGTTAAAACCATCTCTATCAAGATGACAGAATGATTCTCTGTGCTATTAATAGGATCAATTAAAACAAATCACACACTCATATTCCGGAAATACAGAAACGAAGAAATTCCACGGTCGAACTACCAAATCCAAATAATGGGCTAAAAATCAAAGACCTAATAACTTTGTATCGAAAAGTTAGTTAGCCGTTCTTGTGAATCTAATTCATAGAAATTCCGTCCAGTAAAATAGAAGAATTATAAATCTCCAAAATAATAGATAGAAATATCGCAAATAGAGCCATTGCGACACCCATCAAAGGAGTGGTTCCCCACCCAGGAGCTACTTTACCATATTCCGAATTCAACGGTTTCAATAAACTCCCTGCACCAGTTCGTCTTGGTCTTGGACCAGATCTAGAACTACCCTCAACAGTTTGTGTAGCCATAAATCCTATTTTGTATTCATTGAGATCTGTTGACTTTGTATACCATTCCGCTTTAAATAAATGTATACGATTCCGCTTTAAATAAATGATCTTATCGTAGATCCATTGTGGTCTTGAAATCTTACAATAATGGAAACAGGAACCCTAGTTGCCATCTCTATATCTGGTTTACTTGTAAGTTTTACTGGGTATGCCTTATATACTGCTTTTGGGCAACCCTCTCAACAACTAAGAGATCCATTCGAAGAACATGGGGACTAGTTGAAGCAACGAGCCCCCCAATATTGGGGGGCTCGTTGCTTCAATTAAATTGAGATACTGAAAAATCATTTCACCTTTTTAGTTGGAACTTTAGGCGGTTCTCGAAAAAAGATAGCGAAAAAGATTATTCCTAAAGTCGAGACTAAAAGAAATGTATAAACCAATGCTTCCATAGATTTCATTGTGGTTTACAATTATAGCTTTCATACCTGTTTATTAGGGACCGTTTCCCAGATAAAGAAAGAGCAAGAATAAAAGAAGGGGCAGCCATTCAAATCAAGATTTAGCTGGTAACCCATGGGAAATTCAAAAAAAATCGAAAAAAAAAAATAAGAGAACAATGTTGGATCAAACTACTTGTCTTCTTGTAGTTGGATCTCCAAGTTTTTGGAATGCTCCAAATTCCACTTGAGCATCTAAGTCTGGGTCAATACCAGCAAAAACATCTCTGAACAAGGTTCTAGCACCATGCCAAATGTGTCCGAAGAAGAAGAGAAGAGCAAACGAAGCGTGACCAAAAGTAAACCAACCCCTCGGGCTGCTGCGAAAAACACCATCGGATTTCAAAGTAGCACGGTCTAATTCAAAAATTTCACCTAATTGAGCACGTCTAGCATATTTTTTTACAGTAGCAGGATCACTATAACTAACCCCGTTGAGTTCACCGCCATAGAACTCAAGAGTTACACCGACTTGCTCCACACTATATTTGGATTCCGCCCTTCTAAAAGGAACATCGGCTCTAACAATTCCGTCTCCATCCACCAAAACAACCGGAAATGTTTCAAAAAAGGTAGGCATACGACGTACGAAAAGTTCCCGCCCCTCCTTATCTCTAAAGATAGGATGTCCTAACCACCCAACGGCTATTCCATCCCCATTATCCATTGAGCCCGCTCTAAACAATCCCCCCTTTGCCGGATTATTTCCGATGTAATCATAAAAGGCTAATTTTTCAGGAATTTTAGACCAAGCTTCTGATAAACTTTTATTTTCAACTAGTCCAGCACTCACTCTTCGAAATATTTCTTGCTGGAAGTATCCCTGATCCCATTGATAACGAGTGGGACCAAATAATTCAATCGGGGTGGTTGCCGAACCGTACCACATAGTTCCAGCAACAACAAAAGCTGCAAAAAAAACAGCAGCAATACTACTGGAAAGAACGGTTTCAATATTTCCCATACGTAATCCTTTGTACAGACGTTGAGGCGGGCGGACACTAAGATGGAAAAGGCCCGCTAATATGCCTAATGTCCCTGCTGCAATATGATGAGAGGCTATTCCCCCTGGAACAAAAGGATCAAAACCCTCCACACCCCACGCAGGATTTACGGGTTGTATCCTTCCGGTTAGTCCATAAGGATCGGACACCCATATTCCAGGACCATACAATCCTGTTACATGAAATGCACCAAAACCAAAGCAAGCCACACCTGAAAGAAATAGATGAATTCCAAAAATTTTTGGCAAATCCAAAGAGGGTTTTCCCGTACGTTCATCGGTAAAGATTTCTAGATCCCAATAGACCCAATGCCAGATAGCTGCCAAGAAGCACAAACCAGAAAAGACAATATGTGACCCGGCTACACCTTCGTAACTCCAAATGCCCGGATTTGTTATCGTTCCCCCTGCGATACTCCAACCACCCCATGAATCGGTTATTCCTAAACGAGTCATGAAGGGTATAACGAACATACCCTGTCTCCACATTGGATCAAGAACAGGGTCAGAAGGATCAAAAACCGCCAATTCATAAAGAGCCATCGAACCGGCCCAACCAGCAACTAGAGCTGTATGCATTATATGAACAGAAATCAAACGGCCCGGATCATTCAATACGACGGTATGAACACGATACCAAGGCAAACCCATGGAAATACCCCTTATATAAACAAAAAATGAACACTATGTAACTTTATTGCACTGGAAAAGACTATGCTATGGACCTCCTTCTCATTTTCAGTGGATTTTTTCGGGGAAAGGATTTACATTTGTTCCAGTCTTTTAGTAATAATGGAACAATTCTATTAGTAGAAAGAAAAAGAAGCAGATCTATTCTATACCCGATAAGTAACAATATGCAATGGTGGAAGGGAAGTAAGGGAGTTGACCCTATTTTATATGAGTGAATACGGGCATATTTGTTTATCATTCAAAGGACTTATTCGTAAGAATCTTCCTTTATTCATTTGGTCTTCTTTTATTTCTGATTTTGGTTTATGAACTTATTAAATCTATAGATAAAATAGAATAAAGACCCAGATTATTAGGACACTAAAACCATTCTTACGCTTCCACATCAAAGTGAGGTAAACTAAAACAACTAATTAATCATTTTTTTATGCCTGTTGGAGTTCCAAAAGTACCGTTTCCATTTGGTAAAGATGAAGATCAAGACTTTTTTGAAGATAAAGAGAGGGATCGAGATTTTTTTGAATATAAAGATAGGCTTGAAGATAATGATAAGGATGAAGATAAAGTTGAAGATAAAGATAAACGTAAAAGTAAAGCTAAACCTTATGTTGATCTATACACCCGAATGTATCATGAAAGGTTTCTTTTTTTATTCGGTGAGCTCAATACTCGGTTAGCAGGTACACTTATGGGTATTCTAACACATTTCAGTGTAGCGGAGCCAGAAAAAGAATTTCTTCTTTTTATAAATTCTCCAGGAGGGGGGCTAGGCTCTGGAGTATCTCTGTATACTGCTATGCAATATGTGACCTCAGATGTAAGTACGGTGTGCGTGGGAAGTGCTTTTTCAATGGCATCCTTTATTCTGGCCGGAGGAGCAAAGGAAAAGCGTGTAGCAACCCCTCACTCTAGGATAATGCTACATGAACCCCGTACTGACTATTTGAGGACAAGGGGGGCAGACATTTTCAAAGACATGAGGGAGCTGAAGAAACTGACCCTTACTGTCATACAGCAATTGGCAAAAATAACGGAAAAATCCCAACAGACTGTATACAGAGACATGAAATTGCAAATGTTTATGTCACCAACAAAAGCCAAAATTCATGGAATTATTGATAATATAGTTGAGGAGGAGTATGAGGATTATTTTTTTGAATAAAAAATTAGCAGGGATTCCACGAGAATCCATGATTTAAGATTTTTTCTTCTTACCTTTACCCAATTAAATGGAATATTTAGAAATATATTCCTATAAAATTCATATGAATATAGAAGTAATTCATAATCATCGAGTTAGGATTGATCTAAACCAACTCATTATGCGTATGACCCAAAATGCCAACTATTAAACAACTTATTAGAAAGACAAGACAGCCGATTATAAATGTCACGAAATCCCCTGCTCTTCGGGGATGCCCTCAGCGTCGAGGAACGTGTACTAGGGTGTATGTGCGACTCGTTCCGATCACGGACTAAGACAAAAGAAAGGAAAAACATTTTCAGTGATCAGTAACGATGAATAAGATAGAGTGGAAAAATTCCATTTACTTTTTACTTTTTTTATTTCACTTAAAAAGAAATCTATCATATCTATCCTTCTATTGTGTATCAAATTTATGGTTTACATTGGTGTAAATCCAATCACCTCAATTTGAAATTGAAGATGAGAAAGACTTCCCATTGGTGACAAATGCTTATCCATTAAGCAGGGAAAACCCCAGTTTTTTTTAAAACAAAAAGATTCTGACCTTACTCTTACAAGTGCAATAACGGACTAACAAGGTCAGCTACCCAGCAAATCCTCGTACTTAAATACCGTTACTGTATAGTTAGATTTCGTTGTGAAAGATCTATTACTAGATAACTCACGGGTAGAGCCAAAGGGTGTGAACTGTACAAGTTAACAATAGTATTAATTAAATAAAAAAAAAAAAAGGGGGGCTCCGGTGTATAGAGGGGACCTCGCCGTTTAAGAAGTAGCCATAGAAACGAAGAAACCCACTTTTTATGGGTCCATTTATATTATTCACTACGTTTTTTTGATATTATATATTCTTTTTGATACTTGATCCTGGGTATCAAGACAATTTATTATTTCGAAATGAAATATCTAGAAAAAAGAAAGAATGGTGGTTGGGAGGGTTATAGTAGCAAAAGCCATTAAAATCCTTATTTTATACATCGGAAAAATACGTTTTGTTATTAACAGACAGATTAGGCAAGAAAAAAGAATAACCGAAAAAAAGATAATGGAAAAAAAAGAAATCCGTTTAGTTATTCATCAATAAATTAATTATTCATTAAAGTTTTTGATTCAATGATTAGAGTTAAACGAGGATATACAGCGCAGAGACACAGAACAAAAATTCGTTCATTTGAATCAAATTTTCGAGGGACTCGTTCAAGACCTATGCGAACTCTTATGCAACATAAAATAAAAGCTTCGGTTTCGGCTCATCGGGATAGAGATAGGCAGAAAAGAGATTTTCGTCGTTTGTGGATCAGTCGAATAAATGCAGCAATTCGAGGGAGTTGGATATACTGTAGTTATAGTTTTTTCTTGAAAAATCTGTACAAGAATCAGTTACTTCTTAATCGTAAAATACTTGCACAAATAGCTATATTAAATAGAGAATGTCTTTATACGATTTTCAATGAGATCATAAAATCAAAGAAAAAATAGGAGAGAAATGGATGGATTTCCAGTTTCTTTTTTCACTTTTTCAGCAGAAAGATAAAGATAAATGGAGTTCCCAATAGTGGGATACCAATACCACCCGGAAGCTGGTACTAAAACTCCGGGTAGTATAATAGGGATTAGTATGATAAATTAGAATTTAGAAAATCTATATTTATTCTTAATTTTCCATCTTACTCGAACGGTTGATTCTCTCCTTTCCTTTCCTTTCACTGTAAGGGTCGATTCTCTCTTTTCCTTTCCCTGGAACGGTCAATTCTATCTCTTTTTTTTTTTCTAAAACCACGAGTGGTCAACTTGCTTTTTTCACATTGTTTTTCATTATTAAAAAAAGGTAACAAAGATAAAATACGAGCTTGTTTTATAGCAAGAGTAATTAATCGTTGTTGTTTTAAGGTCAATCTATTCACCCGTCTAGATAATATTTTTCCTTGTTGACTAATAAATCGATTAATTAAACTCATATTTTTATAATCAATTCGATCCCCCGATTGGATCGAGGGCAAACGCTTACGAAAAGATTGCTTAGATTTTAAAAATCGCTTAGATTTCATAAATCGCTTAGATTTCATAAAGAGTCTCTTAGATTTATCCATGATTTGCTTATTCCTTATCCCCCCAATCGTATTTCTTTCAAAATTGAATTTTTTTCTTTTTCCACATGTGTTTCACTATATATAAGTTATATAGAAATTAACTTATATAGAATTGATATATATCAAAAACGGATATGTTATATATCATATGATTTTATACTATTTGAAATAATATATTTTATCAAATTATACCCCTTGTGGGGGTGACACACAGGCGATCGATTTGAGTTATTTCTTTATCTCTCCATGAATCGTATGTTTGTGACAATAGGAACAGAATTTTCTCAATTCCAATCGGCTAGGCATATTGTGTTGATTCTTTTGGGTAATATATCTAGAAATACCCTTTGATTCTTTATTAATGTTATCTCGAATACAACTGGTACATTCCAAAATAATAATTACTCGCATATTTTGACCCTTGGCCATAAACCTCCCTTGGGTTTTTGATTGACTCAACTCGTCCTTTTTTTGATTCGAAGCGAAGAAGACGAAAGAAAGGGAAAAAAAAAATAAAAGTTATTAACCCGAAATCAAATTATGAAAGATTGCGTTGAAATCAATATAGAATATTAATGTAATAATAAGAAATACAATGATTTCTAACTCTATTTAGAACTACAGTACAATATCTAAGTTCTCATTTCAGTTTTTTGTATGATATCGTTGTCACGCCCTAACCATCACATTTCTATTTCTGGTCTTACCTTATTAATTTAATGAAGGTGAAGCCTGGGATTGAACCTCCGAGAAACTCGGAGGTTCAATCCACTTTTATTCTTCCTCTTTTAGAACTTAAATAAGTTCTAAAAACTAAAAAAAAAGACGGGGGATTAGGATTAATCGCAGATATTTGATTGGATCTATCATTTTCTGCGCCCCCTTCCTTCCTACGTCAATAATTAGAAAAAAGGGAGAATATCAATGCATCCGGAAATAAACGATTGATCTCTATCAATATACCCGCTAAAGAACCGAGCCATAGGGTACTTACCACTGGTGCCACGGAGAGATATGTTTTTAGATCTGGCATTTCAAATCCTCCTTCTTTGTTCTTTATTGTAATTTTGTATACACAGGGGTAATACATATATGATCAGATATATCTATAATTAATAATAAGCACTTGCATTTTATTTATGCATAATCCCTAATTCAAATTAGTGATTCATTAGATATTTTTTTTTTTTTTTATTATTAATTTCATATTCTATACTATGAGACGAAAAATAAAAAATGACAAGATATTTTGTAGATATCAACGGAGAAAATCAAAGTGTGGAAAACAAGACAAAGATTTTTTACAATGACACTGTAAACCAATTAAAAGGGATGTAGCGCAGTTTGGTAGCGCATTTGTTTTGGGTACAAAATGTCACGGGTTCAAATCCTGTCATCCCTATCGATAAGTATTTCATTTCTTATCAGCAACAAGGGATCCTTTGAAATCGATTAAAAAACAGCACATACATACTCAATATAGAATTTTATTCTATATGATAGTATGTGTATACAAAATAGATTGGGGTAAAAAGATATTTATTATGAGAATAAAACGCTCTTAGTTCAGTTCGGTAGAACGCGGGTCTCCAAAACCCGATGTCGTAGGTTCAAATCCTACAGGGCGTGATTCCATTCTTGTTAGATCGAGAATGATACTGAAATTGTTGAAAGGTAGTCCGAATTTGACCCCCTACTTGTTTTAGTCCACAGGAGGTCAATAAACAAAAGGGATGTTAGTTAATCAAAGGTCTAACTGATCGCCGCGTCTGTATTGCAAATATGCAGTTACGAATAATCCAGCCAAAGTAATAGGAATTAGACCTAAGACGATTCCAAATAGAAAAACTTCAATCATTTCAATTTGTTTGAAAGGAAAAGAGGAGGGGTAATATCTAGAATATTAATCTGTATTCCCCATGAATCTCAATAACTAAGAATTGGGCTCATGGAAAGGAACTGTGAAATATATGGAATACTGGATAAAGATTTAAGATCCCTTTTTTTGAATTCTTCATTCAATTCATTTCATAATGTCAAATCAAATAAGTCGTATCTTGCTAAGACCGATAAATAGAGCTGAAGTTATAGTTAAAGCCACTAGTAGAAAACCAAAAAAACTAGTTATAGTAGGCATGAAGAGGCTAAATCAAATATGTTCTTTTTATACATATCTTTATAAAGAAAAAACACTTCCCTAAATTTCCATCTTTGAAAAAAAAAAAGATACGAAGATAAAAAAAAATACCAATTAAAAGATTCAATTGAAATGATTCATCAATCAACCATTATAGACGAACAAAAATCGAGTAATAGTAATACAGGTAAGAAAAAAATTCATCATCTATGCCATCTACCTCATACCGCGATTCCGAAACAACAGGTTCATTGATAAATTCTTGAATTGATTAAATCAATATAATTATATTCAAAATTCTATTTAAAAGAATAAAAACTGTGTTGTGTAACTTCATTGAATTCAAAAAATCAAACTCTCTTTGAATTAATATGGAAAAATTATAAAATATCGATTTTTATCGTTTTTTATTTATTTATTTTTGTCGTTTTCTATTTTCATATAAAGAATAGAAATAAAGCCCTATTATAGTATATCTTTTTAATTGGGCCAAGAAAGAACCAGAACCCTCGGGTCTAATACAAGAACAACAATGCGCGTATCGCGAATATTGATTATAAGCTTTTAGCTGTTCTCTTCCTTTCATCGAATATTATCTATTACTACTATCACTTTTACTTGTTATTGAACAACTAACAAATTCTTTAAAATGAAAAAAAAAACAAAAAGGAGGTTCCGATAAAAAGCATCTTCTACAACCTAAAAAAAAAAAAGAAGTATATTGCTAGATTTAGCATCTAATTGAATTGTAGAAATATGAGAATTTTCTCCCCAAATTATTATAAGCTAATCCATCGGATTCACACCCTATTTTACTTGATCTTTATAGTTCGAAGACAATAATGTAGAATGTAGAGACCTCTTATCTTATATTAATTTGGGGAATTCTTTCTCTTGAGTACATGATTATATGTTGACAAATAACAAGAAAAGAAGACAGAAATTATCTAACACTTCACCTCGATACTGATTGGGAAATTACGTTGCTATGTTAGAAGGAGGATGGCTATACTGATTGGGTATACTCTAAGGACACCCTTGGTACAATGTTGACGATCTCACAAAGATTCATTTTCAGTGAGTTTACACTTACTGATCTCATCTTTTATGGAATCGATCCCCCTTTACTGTACAAGAATATGTGGAGCTCGACATGTCTGGA